TATGGGGAGATGGTCGTTTAGGGTTGATTGTAAAAAGGTTATTTTTCTTCCTGGTGGTGGTTTTGTGTTTCTTTGAATAATAGGAAGAGGCCGCCAAGGCGCGGAGCGATGAGTATTGCCCATTAGGAGAACCCGTTAAGAAAGCCGGAGCAGAAATCCAAGCTTCTGGTAATTTATTCAATTACTTGAACAGTTTTTTCTTTCTTTGTTGAATTATTTATTTCTCTTTTGGTATGTTGGTTATCTAAAAGCATCTGTGACTTGTTTTAGTACTTTCGTCACAACTATGGCATTGGCATGGGCCTTTGCTCAACTAGACTATCAGAGCTCGATCATGGCAAACGAAGGAACTCAGACCCGATCTAGACAACTTGAGGAGCAAGTTAGAGCTATGAGAGAATCCATGGATAAGATCCAAACAGATCTAGCCGAACGGATGCAACAACAGAGTGAAGAGTTTCAAGCTCAAAAACAATTACAACAACAACAGTTTGAGAAGCAAGTAGTTGAGTCTATTTTTTAAATACAGAGAGAGGTTAGTGGCTTCAACGTTGAGTACCTACTAAGAGTTAGTTCTCGACGGGCAATAAATCATATTGATGAAAAATCACCAAGGAGCATGAAACAAAACACATAACTTACGTACCCATTGTACTTAGAGCCAATAAACTACCAAGAATCCTCTGTCTCAACCACTTTCTTCTTGTCTTTACATCGATTTCCAAATATAGGAAGGGAAAGTAACGGAGAGCAAGCAAAAGAAAGAAATCTATCAACGACCGACTTCGGACTAGAATCTAGAAACATACCTAAGGGAAGAAAGCATATTTGAGGTTTACTCCTTCCATGTCTAGTAGGAGTGCGTGCTTCTTATTGCCTTTTGAGCAGTAGTTGTATACATTCCTCACTCAGTCTAATTAATTCTCTTTCCCCCTACCCAAATACCAAGGGAGGTTTATGAGTCGTATCCTCCTTACGAGATAGCGGAAGTAGCATTAGCAGGAAAAGTAAGCTCCTTTTCAAGCCTTCTCTTTCGTAACCTTTGATTAGTTCCTTGGATGCCCTTAGCAAGAATGATGCAGGAGCAATACCAAAGTGTTTCAAAGAAGGATTACCTTGACTTAGGTCTGCCTCCGGCCTAAATTAAATCAACCTAAGTTAAATGGAGTCTCTATCGTTCTGCTGCAAGAGTGGAATATGAGACTTCATACACCTTAAAGTTCATAGAACGAAAAGAATTTTTTTGGAGGTCCTCATTACGCCTAGCATTTAGTGGGCTGGATATTTACCTTTGAAACTAGCAAATCAATAAGGGTTCTATTTGATTAGGCACCTGAATCGGACTGAACCAACTATTTGTCAGGCTACTGTTCTCCTATTCTCTCAAATCCATGAAGTAAGACATTGATTTTGCAAGAAGATCCACTATGTTCATTGCATAATAAGCTCCCTTGAAAAGCATTGGCGCACGTGTAAACGAGTTGCTCTACCGAACTGAGCTATAGCCCTTGTCAGAGATATCTTAATCTATAGAGAATTTCTTGTCAAGATGAATATTCTCTAATGGTAGAGGATATCCTTTGATCTGTTTACTATAATAACATACCAATAACGAAGCGGTATTTGCTTATAAAAAGGATTCGATCTATAATCGATCGAAGTAAAGGGTCTTCCTTTGTGGTGATAAATTGCCTACTTAACTCAGTGGTTAGAGTATTGCTTTCATACGGCGGGAGTCATTGGTTCAAATCCAATAGTAGGTAGGTAGGTAGAAAAATTACTAGATAGCATTGGCCCTACTTCGCTTCGCTATCTAATAACTTTTTAGACCCCTCTTCCCTTTTTCTTTGTATCAACTAAACCGTTGGGTTGTCTTCAATTAGATGGGGGAATCCAATTAACAGCCTCGACTCGTATCCTAGCTCGTCTGAGAGCTACCTTCGCTTCAACCAATTCTTTCGTACCCTCAGCTCTACTCACGTTAGCTTCGGCTATTTCAAGTGCCTGTTGAGCTTCTTCCGGATCAATGTCACTACCCAGTTCCGCATCATTTCCTAAAATGATGATCTCATTATTAACTATTCTGGCAAAACCGCTCCACAGAACCGCCGTTAACCATTGATCGTTGAGGAGGCGTATTCTCAAGGGACCCATATCTACAGCTGTGTTAATGGGGGCGTGGTTTGGTAATACGCCAATTTGGCCACTATTAGTAGATAAAATGATTTCTTTCACTTCACAATCCCAAATAATTCGCTTAGGAGTCAGTACATAAAGATTTAATTTCATTTCTTCAATTTGTTCTCCTCTTCTAAGTTTATAGCTTTCGTGCTAGCTTCATCGATGTTACCCACCAAATAAAAAGCCTGTTCGGGTAGGCCGTCTAATTCTCCGGAAAGGATTAGTTGAAATCCCCTAATAGTTTCTGCAAGACCAACATACTTTCCCGGAGAACCGGTAAAAACTTCTGCCACAAAAAACGGTTGTGATAAGAAGCGCTCAATTTTTCGTGCTCTTGCTACAGTTAAACGATCCTCCTCCGATAATTCATCCAACCCAAGAATTGCGATAATGTCCTGAAGTTCTTTGTAACGTTGTAAAGTTTGCTTAACTCTTTGCGCAGTTTCATAATGTTCGTTGCCAACGATCCGAGGTTGTAACATAGTTGAGGTTGAATCTAAAGGATCTACTGCAGGATAAATCCCTTTGGAAGCTAATCCTCTGGAAAGTACGGTAGTAGCATCCAAATGTGCAAATGTTGTAGCAGGAGCAGGGTCGGTCAAATCGTCCGCAGGTACATAAACCGCTTGGATCGAAGTTATAGATCCCTTTTTAGTAGAAGTAATTCTTTCTTGCAAAGAACCCATTTCTGTACTAAGAGTAGGTTGATAACCCACTGCAGAGGGCATTCTCCCTAATAAGGCAGATACCTCCGATCCTGCTTGAACAAAACGAAAGATATTATCGATGAATAGAAGCACGTCTTGCTTATTAACATCTCGGAAATATTCTGCCATAGTTAGGGCAGTCAAACCAACTCTCATACGAGCTCCTGGCGGTTCATTCATTTGGCCATAGACTAGAGCTACCTTTGATTCCTCAAGATTTTTTTCATTAATTACTCCAGATTCCTTTATTTCCATATAAAGATCATTTCCTTCACGAGTCCGTTCCCCTACTCCGCCAAATACGGATACGCCCCCGTGAGCTTTAGCAATATTGTTGATTAATTCCATGATGAGTACTGTTTTACCTACTCCAGCTCCCCCAAATAGTCCGATTTTTCCTCCACGCCGATAAGGAGCTAAAAGATCGACCACCTTAATACCAGTTTCAAAGATGGATAATTTCGTATCTAACTCGATTATTTCCTAATAATTGTTGTACCTCACAAGTCACATTAATTTGCTTACCGTCAGTGTCTCGACTACCAAAGCGTTATAAATATAAGGTAACTTGCCCGGGGGAAAAGTGGCATCCAGCACGGGTCCAATAATTTGATCGATACGCCCTGTACTTTTTTCTTCAATTGTAGAAACCCCGGGATGAGAAGTAGTAGGATTGGTTCTCATAATTAAAAAAAAAGGAATTTATCGAAATTTTTCTTTTATTCTTGTTGAATAATGCCAAATCAACACCAAAAAAATATCCAAAAATCCAAAAGTCAAAAGGAAATGAATTAGTTAATTCAATAAGAGAGAAAAGGGGACCAGCACTTGATTTCGTTGCCCAAACGAATCCCATTCAATCGTTTACTCATTCCATGAGTCCGTCGGAAAGTTCAATCAATCTTTTTTTCATATACATTTCGCCTTTTGTGAAGGATCTGTGCCTACTCCACTTTCTTATCTAGGACTTCGATATACAAAATATATACTACTGTGAAGCATAGATTGCTGTCAACAGATAATTTTTATAGTATTTAGGTATTTCCACTCAAAATAAGAAAAGGGGGTCTATTAAGAACTTAATAAGGATTAGGGATTGATTTGGGGTTGCGCTATATCTATCAAAGAGTATACAATAAAGATGGGTTTGGTGAATCAAATCCATGGTTTAATAACGAAGCATGTTAACTTACCATAACAACAACTCAATTCCTATAGTAGGATTCCTATAGGATAGAACATACACAGGGTGTACGCATTATATATGAATGAAACATATTCATTAACTTAAGCATGCCCCCCATTTTCTTTAATGAGTTGATATTAATTGAATATCTTTTTTTTAAGATTTTTGCAAAGGTTTCATTTACGCCTAATCCATATCGAGTAGACCCTGTCGTTGTGAGAATTCTTAATTCATGAGTTGTAGGGAGGGACGTATGTCACCACAAACAGAAACTAAAGCAAGTGTTGGATTTAAAGCTGGTGTTAAGGATTATAAATTGACTTACTACACCCCGGAGTACGAAACCAAGGACACTGATATCTTGGCAGCATTCCGAGTAACTCCTCAGCCGGGGGTTCCGCCCGAAGAAGCAGGGGCTGCAGTAGCTGCCGAATCTTCTACTGGTACATGGACAACTGTTTGGACTGATGGACTTACCAGTCTTGATCGTTACAAAGGCCGATGCTATCACATCGAGCCCGTTGTTGGGGAGGATAATCAATATATCGCTTATGTAGCTTATCCATTAGACCTATTTGAAGAGGGTTCTGTTACTAACATGTTTACTTCCATTGTGGGTAACGTATTTGGTTTCAAAGCCCTACGCGCTCTACGTCTGGAGGATCTGCGAATTCCCCCTACTTATTCAAAAACTTTCCAAGGTCCGCCTCATGGTATCCAAGTTGAAAGGGATAAGTTGAACAAATACGGTCGTCCTTTATTGGGATGTACTATTAAACCAAAATTGGGATTATCTGCAAAAAATTATGGTAGAGCATGTTATGAGTGTCTACGCGGTGGACTTGATTTTACCAAAGATGATGAAAACGTAAACTCACAACCATTTATGCGTTGGAGGGACCGTTTTGTCTTTTGTGCCGAAGCTATTTATAAATCACAGGCCGAAACCGGTGAAATTAAGGGGCATTACTTGAATGCGACTGCAGGTACATGCGAAGAAATGATTAAAAGAGCTGTATTTGCGAGGGAATTAGGGGTTCCTATTGTAATGCATGACTACTTAACCGGGGGATTCACCGCAAATACTAGTTTGGCTCATTATTGCCGCGACAACGGCCTACTTCTTCACATTCACCGAGCAATGCATGCAGTTATTGATAGACAGAAAAATCATGGTATGCATTTCCGTGTATTAGCTAAAGCATTGCGTATGTCTGGGGGAGATCATATCCACGCTGGTACAGTAGTAGGTAAGTTAGAAGGGGAACGCGAAATGACTTTAGGTTTTGTTGATTTATTGCGCGATGATTTTATTGAAAAAGATCGTGCTCGCGGTATCTTTTTCACTCAGGACTGGGTATCCATGCCAGGTGTTATACCGGTGGCTTCAGGGGGTATTCATGTTTGGCATATGCCAGCTCTGACCGAAATCTTTGGAGATGATTCTGTATTGCAATTTGGTGGAGGAACTTTAGGACATCCTTGGGGTAATGCACCTGGTGCAGCAGCTAATCGGGTGGCTTTAGAAGCCTGTGTACAAGCTCGTAACGAAGGGCGCGATCTTGCTCGTGAAGGTAATGAAATTATCCGATCAGCTTGCAAATGGAGTCCTGAACTAGCCGCAGCTTGTGAAATATGGAAAGCGATCAAATTCGAGTTCGAGCCGGTAGATAAACTAGATAGCTAGACTAAGTAGATAAAAAAAAGGTCTAAATAAAAAAGAAGAGAAATAGAAAGATCAAAAATCAGTTACGAAAATGCAGTAATTCTTCTTTTTTCTTCTAATTGATTGCAATTAAACTCGGCTCAATCTTTTTTCAGATTGAGCCGAGTTTAAATAGATTTTGATACGATCATGAGACTTGACAAATCGGGATTCCTCTATTCTATATATTTAGAAGATATAAAGGTATAATACAATAAATAAATACAAATATAGTATTATCATATGATAATGGAATCAAATACGCAGTATTTACAGAAAAAGTTTTCATTTATTGGGAAAGAATCAATGACATACAATGCATTACAGACGTATGATCATTACCCTTCAACCGGGTTATTCTATTCCACTTCTAGATAGAGAAAAAAACTAAAGGAGAATACTTAATAATACGGCGAAACATTTATACAAAACACCTATCCCGAGCACACGCAAGGGAACCATAGATAGGCAAGTGAAATCCAATCCACGAAATAATTTGATCCATGGACGGCACCGTTGTGGTAAAGGTCGTAATTCCAGAGGAATCATTACCGCAAGGCATAGAGGGGGAGGTCATAAGCGCCTATACCGTAAAATCGATTTTCGACGGAATCAAAAAGACATATCTGGTAGAATCGTAACCATAGAATACGACCCTAATCGAAATGCGTACATTTGTCTCATACACTATGGGGATGGTGAGAAGGGATATATTTTACATCCCAGAGGGGCTATAATTGGAGATACTATTGTTTCTGGTACAAAAGTTCCTATATCAATGGGAAATGCCCTACCTTTGAGTGCGGTTTGAACTATTGATTTACGTAATTGGAAGTAACCAATTAGGTTTACGACGAAACCTAGAAATCGATCACTGATCCAATTTGACTACCTCTACGGGATAGACCTCAACAGAAAACTGTTGAGTAACGGCAGCAAGTGATTGAGTTCAGTAGTTCCTCATAGAAAATTATTGACTCTAGAGATATGGTAATATGGAGAAGACAAAATTGTTTGAAGCACGCACAGAACCGGAAGCGCCCCTTGTTTCAAAGAGAGGAGGACGGGTTATTCACATTTAATTTGATGGTCAGAGGCGAATTGAAAGCTAAGCAGTGGTAATTAAGACCCCCGGGGGAAAATAGGGATGTCTCCTACGTTACCCATAATATGTAGAAGTATCGACGTAATTTCATAGAGTCATTCGATCTGAATGCTACATGAAGAACATAAGCCAGATGACGGAACGCGGAGACCTAGGATGTAGAAGATCATAACATGAGCGATTCGGCAGATTTGGATTCCTTTCCTATATATCCACTCATGTGGTACTTCATCATACGATTCATATAAGATCCATCTGTCTAGAGATCGTCATATACATCTAGAAAGCCGTATGCTTTGGAAGAAGCTTGTACAGTTTGGGAAGGGGTTTTTTGAGAGAAAAGAAGAATCTACTTCAACCGATATGCCCTTAGGCACGGCCATACATAACATAGAAATCACACGTGGAAGGGGTGGGCAATTAGCTAGAGCAGCAGGTGCTGTAGCGAAACTGATTGCAAAAGAAGGTAAATCGGCCACTTTAAGATTACCATCTGGGGAGGTCCGTTTGGTATCCCAAAACTGCTTAGCAACAGTCGGACAAGTGGGTAATGTTGGGGTGAACCAAAAAAGTTTGGGTAGAGCCGGGTCTAAGTGTTGGCTAGGTAAACGCCCCGTAGTAAGAGGGGTAGTTATGAACCCTGTGGACCACCCCCATGGGGGCGGTGAAGGGAAAGCCCCCATTGGTAGAAAAAAACCCACAACCCCTTGGGGTTATCCTGCGCTTGGAAGAAGAACTAGGAAAAGGAAAAAATATAGTGATAGTTTTATTCTTCGTCGCCGTAAGTAAATACGTAACTAGGAATATGGAAAATTGCATTTTTGGAATTTGCAATAATGGGATGGGCGAACGACGGGAATTGAACCCGCGCATGGTGGATTCACAATCCACTGCCTTGATCCACTTGGCTACATCCGCCCCTTATCCAGCTAAAGGATTTTCTCTTTTTTCCATTCATCATTATTCTATTTATTCTGACCTCCATACTTCGATCGAGATATTGGACATCGAATGCCACTCTTTAAAATGGAAAAAAAGGAGTAATCAGCTGTGACACGAAAAAAAACGAATCCTTTTGTAGCTCATCATTTATTGGCAAAAATAGAAAAGGTCAATATGAAGGAGGAGAAAGAAACAATAGTAACGTGGTCCCGGGCATCTAGCATTCTACCCGCAATGGTTGGCCATACAATCGCGATTCATAATGGAAAGGAACATTTACCTATTTATATAACAGATCGTATACTAGTATTCTCTTAGGACTTGGAAGTGTAGTTGTCTTTCCTTAGCCGCACAGGCAGTAAAAGTAAAGAGCTAGAGGTCGGGTCCTTCCTCTCCTCATTCAAGCCAGGCGGGAAGGCTGTTTACATACGTATAATCCGCTTGTCAATTCTTTATATCAGACTCACTCGTCAAAGCAATTGAACTTCATTGAGGGAACAGGGGCTTTCTTTAGGAGATAAATCAGAGACAAATAGAAGTGAGAACAAGAAGCCCCTTCTGTCATAGCTATCGCACGCACCCTCCTTTCGTTATTCCACCTTGAGCCTAGTGTAGTTGGGGAGAGGAGACCCCTGGGGTCAAGGTTGAATCAATAGATCACAGTCTTGGATCAAAGGGATAAGCCAGATGTCAGTGGGAAGGCGGATTTTGCATTTGGAGGCTTTCTTGCATACCTTTTCGAATTCTTTTTGTATAGCTCAGTTACTTCTTCAGGAAGAGCTCTTGGACCAGGTGATTAGGAGAATTCCTAGATTTGCAACTCAACGCTTCCGACCAGGCAAGCCCCAGTACATTTCTCAATAAGGATGAAAAGCTTCCAGGAACCTTTGGCGTAGGGGGCTGTGAATCGATGAATTGGAGGACAGACCGCTTTTACTAGTTATTCTTGCTGGGGTATTGGGCAATCAAGACCAGCCAGTGACTTAATGAGGAAGGGGGGGAGCGATAGCGACAACCGATCCAGGGCCGTAAGACAAGATCGACTTCCTTTTGCACCAGTTCCATTTGTTGAAGGAAAGAGCCCCTTCCTACGGTGACTCTCGGGTGAGGCAAGGCATATTGAGATTTCAGAGCCCACTTTATTAAAAACTTCGATTTGAAGCCGAGAACCCACCTGAAAACAATCATTTGACTAAAAAATTCGTTGGATAGGTGCATCACGAAATCGGTACTCAATCCCTTGCTTGTTCGTGGGATGGGAGTTTGATTGCTCGTTGCGCTTGCTTGCTTAGCTCGTTACCTTTTTATTATCTCCGATTATTGAATCAAAATCAGCCAATCTTCCTCTTTCTTGGCGCTATGCTACGGGCGGGATAGGGGTACCGGGCTCGTACTTGCTTGCATCCCCGCCTAGATGCTCTTGACTGGACGAGTGAAGCGAGCGAAGCGAAGCCCTAAGTTCAATGTATAAGCCCCGGGCTATCCTACTAAACATATTCCCACCATACGGAAAACCCACTCAATCTTCTGTCAAAATGACCCATCAGATTTGTCCTTTCGGGCATATAGAGTCAGTCTCATCCAGAGCATCACGAGCTTAACCACTACTACCATACCTTTTTCTAGAAGGAAGGATAGCACGTGAGATAAACTACTTAAAAGATGTTACTCTCTTTCTTTCTCTTTATGCTCGTTCTACTTTGTGTTTAAGTAGACGGGATTCCCTGAAATCCAAGGAGCAGCTCTTCCTTAACCGATTAGCTAGACTAATTGATTGAGGCTACCGATTCATCCAATTTCTCGGTAATATGGATTGGTCTTGTTGTGGGCACTTGCTTTACAGTCACACCCTGTTTTTCAATGAGAAGGAGAACTTCGTATTTGGTACCACCACACTAGATCTAGTCTACTCATATTTGTTCGACGAGGTCGTCCCGATCAGTCCCAGCGCACGCACCCTGTAGTAGTCGGCCTTTAGAACTTTTTGAAAGAGATGGATGTCTGGGATCGATTTCAACTCAGAGATTGCCTGGTCCGCCTTTCTCTACTATGCCTTTTTAAGAATGGATTTGAATGAAATTTGGCATTAAAAAAATAAACGAATGAAGAATATTTTTACCTCTTATCTGATAAGCAATCAAAGCATTTGAATTGCTCTTTGAACAATAAAGAAAGAGCTAAGGTAAAAAAATATATGTGTTACTAATAGTAAACCTTTTTTTTTTAGTTTGCTTTCAGCTGAACATGTTATAACTACAAATGAGGTGAGGCTTGATTAGGTGGCATTGCAAGAACTAGGGAGGAACACAAGTTATGTACTTTAGGCTAAACATATGAATTTAGAAGATCAACTTTTCCAATGGGACATAAACAAAAGCAACCAACAATATATATATACTTCCATAATATTTTCTCTATGGTGAAGTAATTTCATCGATAACCACTAAACGATTAAGTAGCGATGTATGCAAAGAAAGACAACGAACATTTCATAATACACTCGTTCTGCATATCTTTAGGATAAAAGAAAAAACTGCGAAAAAAAGAGTTTTCCTAAGATCAAGAAATCTATTTTGTATGGTTCTTATTTCGTTGAAAACGTTTCCATGAGACTTTCTTTCATTGAAGAAGTCCATGACTTGTTCTAGGTGATATGAGGTTGAACAGGCTTTAGAAAAAATGCAAAGAAGGGTACATAAGGGTGGAATAAAAATAAAAAGATGACCCCTTCTTTCTTCCTGAGCATTACCGATAAATATTCATTCTTTATACGTTAGGTTGGGTTTCAGATGTATATTATTTATTATATTCAACCAAAAAGAAGAAATGACAAGAAAGTTGTATATAGATGGAGGATAAAATTACGATGTGGAAAACAAGACAGGGGTTTTGTACAATGACACTGTACAACAATTTGGAAAAGGGATGTAGCGCAGCTTGGTAGCGCGTTCGTTTTGGGTACAAAATGTCACGGGTTCAAATCCTGTCATCCCTACCTATTACTTCTCCTATGGGCAGTAACGAGGGATCAATTGAGATCGATTCAAATTGGACAAAATTCTGAGTTTCATTTTTCTATATGCATGCGGTACAAAAATCATCCTTTTCTTTACTGCTTTATCTCCTGTCGTAAGAAAGCGCTCTTAGTTCAGTTCGGTAGAACGTGGGTCTCCAAAACCCAATGTCGTAGGTTCAAATCCTACAGAGCGTGATTCTGTTCTTGTTATGTCGAATCAAAAAAAAGAACTTAACAAAGTGGAATGTCCGACTACTGTTCTTAACCCAAATCAAAGAAAACAACAGAAATACTCGACCTGGAGAGGAGACCACTGACCAATCTCCGTCCATTTTCCCTTGCCTTTCCTTTACGGGTATGCCAGTTTTAGGGGACCTTATAGTAATAATAGTCTAATAGACCAACTAGAGGAGAGGAATCCTTCATGAATCGCCTTGCCAGAGGTTTCTGAACCCGTGGAACTCTTGTTTTGAGGAAGCAATGAACATTGTCTTTTTCCATTCTCAATAAAAGAGGAAGGAGGGGTGAGGTGTGAGCGCGGGGGTGGTCCGGGGTCTGTGCCCATTGCCCCTACCTTTCCCGTGTATGTCAGGGGCTTTCTCTCGGACTTCTGGCTTCAGACTCAGCTTAAAACCTGAAGATATATATAAAGTGTTTCGTGAGGTCGGTTTACTTACAAGGAGAAATACCGGACTAAGGTGAATATGAGAGTATGTTGGTCCTAAGAGAAGTCCCAGCCGTACGCACTAGAATAACCTTTGAACTCTTTACCTCCTCAGCCGCATCAAGTGCAGATTTTTCGCTGAACACCTTCTTTGAATGCGAATCCGAGTAAGGTCTAAAGGCATCAGATCGAGGAAGGAAATAGAGAATGTTTTCATAGAAGCTTTCTTTTTCATAGGTCAACTCTGAGATGAGGTATGCTGAAACACAGGTTTTTTGAATTCTGCCTACGCCAAAAGAATCTAAAAATATCCGTTCGAAGGTGACTGAAGTCCCATGTTTTGAAAGAGGGTCCCATTATGTATTAAAAAGAATTCAATAAATTCTCGAAAATCCACTGGCCCTTCAATAGATATTCAAACTATTCCTAAGGAAAAAGTAAGTTTACCCACGGAAGGATGGAGCGAGCTTATTCCGGAGATCGCATTTAATACAGCTGAATTGATAGCCTCAATTCAACAAAGTCTCATTTGTCTCGAAACCAAACAGATAGTAGTTTAAGCTGATGGGAACTCCGAATAGCCGCCCTATACTGAAGCATTTTTCAGCCCCATTATTACGTAACTTCAATGGCAAGTTTCCCATTAAGTAAGCTCCCCGGAAGAAGCACTCGTCGTGTCCATCAGTGCTTCTAATTCTCCCGTGCTCTCCACAAAGGGTGAAGAGGATGAGTTTGTTGGCGGATGAGAAGTATGCTCATTATAAAGAATAGACTTCTCATCCCCCAATGCTGACACATCCTCTGAACTCTAATATGTCTCAGTAACACACTCATCAATCACATCAATGGTGAAACACAGGTCTGGACAGTGAGGAAGGTGAGTTGGATGCCTCATGTCAAATGAGACTTTCTCCTCACCAAATTGAAGCGTGAGCTTAGCATCTTTCACATCGATGACAGCCCCTGCAGTAGCTAGAAAGGGTCTCCCCAAAATAATAGGCTCGCTCTTATCCTCCATCTCCAAGACAACAAAATCAACTGGAAATGCGAAGTTACCAACTATCACAGGGACACCAACCAAAATGCCTGCCTGATGGCGATAAGTGCGATCAGCAAGCTGGAGAGTCATGGTAGTCGGCCGTACATCACCCAAAGGTAGTGCCTCGCAGACACGCACAACCATCACACGCCTACCGCGCGCCCCTTTCCATATCAACTAAAGCGCCATGCCGAGTTGGCATAGGAAGAGTGAGCTTAGAAACCAGATAATTGATACGATTGATAGACTTGATCCTCGTAGGTAGGTAGTTTGTATGAAACCGAGGAGGTAGTTGGAATAGGGTTCGCTTAATGGGCATCAGGAACGGGGTGTACTGGAACCAAGGAATCGTTCTAATGGCAACTAGAGAGTCTATAACGAGTAAGTAAGCCCTCGAATTCATCATCGATAGTTTGTCTTAGGTCGGTCGCGGGGAAAGAAAGGGGTAGATAGCTTGTTCAACAAGGAATCGTTCGCAGCTCTAATGTTAAAGCTCGTGCTTTCTTTCTCTATTGAATTCCTCTTGCATGAAAGCAGTCACGTATAGGCACATGGGCAAATCGAGGTCGAGGACTAGGCGTATTGTTGAGTAGAAAGCATGAACTAGCCCGCCCTAGCTCATGCTTTCTACTCAACACCTAGGCCCCGCTCGGCAATAGGCACATAATTAGAAGAATGGAGAGAGCGATGCCCACGAAAAGAAGGGTAGAAGGAACGGGTAGGTCTTCATCGACTCAATCCGATAGATAATCCGGCACCGATCCACCAGATGATTTCCAATCAAGATCTCCGTGAGTGATTCCTCGAGTTGTTCACCCTCGCACCCCTTAAAGTAAGCAATCAAGTGCGTAATTTGTCGATGGATTCTTCCTTCTCTATAACGAAGATTGCATTTGTATTCTTCTAGGAAATCTAGAAAGCCTCTACTATATAAGATAAGTAATAAGTAAGTTTCCTATTTCTCGAGGATGTAGGCCAGATACCGAACCTCGTTAACAAAACAAATATCGTCTATCCGGTCTTGCCTGCTGCTTCATCAGCTTTCTGTTCTGCATCGCCTGCCGTGCCCTCTAGCCATGCTGTGCGCACAACGCCGCCACAGTTCCCACACCCACCCGCAGTCTCGCGCGTGTGCCCACACTCCTTGACGCCTTGTACGCTGACCCGACCGTCGACCAGCAGGAATTTATTGTTATTGAAAGCAGGGGGCAGCCGACTACAAACAAATACTATTAACTATACGGCCCTCTTGATTAGCCCTTTACGCCCTGTTCTTTCTCTTGCTTTAACCCCGTACGTAGGGCCAAGCTAGCTCTTATCCGTTCCCATACCTCTCAACCCTGCTGGCATTGGGGCTAACTGCTTGTGAGATTCCTCGGCTAGGGAGTTAGGATCATAAGAAGAGGGTGCTATGGTACGTACAAGGCTCCTGACCACCTTGTCCGGCTTCGCCCCCGTCAACAGCGCGCATCGTTGCTTGTTCGGTTAGCTAGGGCAAAGGGTTAGGGCTATACGACGGCGGTGCTAGGTAGGGTAGGGCTAAGGCGCGGGTGCAGGGCGTCGGCAATGCTATCTTTCAGTACCGATAAGAGGCAAGGACCCCGTTCGAATAAGCAAAGCAACTGCTCTATAAAGGCTCTGCTTGTGCTATTGCCCCTTACGAAAGTCCAGGAAAGGATGGATAAGAGGATGAGTTAGGGAATCCTACGTAGGTACGAAATGAAATCCACTCCTAAACTTAGTTGTATTGGTATTGGCCTGCCACCTAGCTAGAATAGAAGGAAGAATCTCGTAAATCTAGACTATTCAAGTTGAAGCTGATTTAGAAGGATCAAGTAAGATGAAATTTCAATGACCCTGGCTAAAAGGAAGGTGTGTTTGCTTAAGGATGGGGAGCCGGCGAACTACGCAATCTCTACAGCATCGAGGCTGAAGACAGGTCTTTACGACGACTACCGCGGATAAACAGGTCTATCAAACCCAGAACCAGAGCAGGGAAGTTATAGATTTCTCCGTCCGTCCTCGACAGGAAGAATGTACAAGAATTCTGAACTAGCTAGGGTGAAACAAATACATTCCTAAGTAGGTGCGTGAAAGTCAGACAGGGAAGAGTCAAGGAATCCATCCTCGTAACCGCCTAGTCCGTAGAAGGAAGGCTTTCTTTGAGGAAGTAGTCGGGAATTAGTCGGATCTAAGCTAAGGAACTGAACTGCTATCCTCAGCATCTCTATCGCCACCACCGAACACTTCGGCACCGAAGCACCACGCGAAAGGACCGGGAGAGGCCAACAACCGGCGACCCCCCCGTCGACCAACTGCTCTTTCTTGCCAATCTACTTTAGATTTATTAATACTTTCATTGCTCCCCGAACAACCATTGCTTTTCTTCCGCGGTTTCTTTAGTTTCTTCTTGATTTGATTGAAGTTTAGGGAATTGGATGGACTGGTGGCTTTGGATATTATCCGTCCTACTTATGATCTTACAATTGAACACACTAGTATTTTATGGATTCTTTCCCCGGTAGTGTAGTCATCTCCAAAAGGGATGATACATATTTCTCTGTCCTAGGATGCGCCGTTCGTGATAAGCTTATCCGCTTCCTTTCGCCGGTAGTGTGAATCTTCTCGAAAGCGCACAGCATAGTCCAGTCAGTGTAGCCAGGGCATCATGAACGGATTCCTCAAGAGGAAGGTAGGGCCATATCTATCCAAGAAGAAAGACCAGGTAAACAATTATGCTACTTGACCAATGGATAAAGTATAGATCTCATGGCTGGCTACTATTCAACCCTGGCATTGGGGATCAGGAACGGGGTCAAGTACGGACTTTGGCTAAGGATGGGGATCCGGTTGTGCCGTGCCGGCCCCGGGAATCGGCGAACTACGCTACACAGTCAGATACCTAAGCGAACGGATAAGGGAAAGCCCGCTATATTATATATAGTAATCACCTGCCAAAAGGAAAGCCTGACCGATAATAATAATAGGTCTATGCGCCGAACAAGCAACGGTATATTAGAGATAGTAAGGAGTTGTATACACGGGGGTATGCATTCATGTCACGCTTTCTGTGTGATAAGAGGTTGCTAGCTAGCAAGTATAGAAACAGGAGATATGCGTAGTTAACAGAAGCAAGGGAATATGCGTGAGTTGATTTGATAGTTTTTTTGAGAAAAAGCAATTTCATCTCAAGGGAAAATGCATTGCATTTTCAAGGGATTGCCAAGCTAGGCTAGGGATCGTCCGCGGGTATCAGATCAGGAATATCGTATTTATCTCTTCTAATCTAGATCCCACTTCCCTCCACTTCTTGCCTCACGCCCGTCAAACCTGACTCCACATTAACGACTGTCCTTCCACCCAATTCCCCGCATCCTTGCATCACATCTCCAACCCCTGCCTCCACGCGATCTTCCACAATCGTACCCCCCACCTCTGAAGCTTGCATAACCCCCGACGAACCTGTCTGCACCTGCGGGCCCGCGCTTACATCATTGGCATCGCATGATTAAACATCAGCACGCGCACTTCCCTCCGTTTTCGATGCCGACAGGGGGCTGCTAGGGGGTGTAAAGTTTCGTTTCGGTCGTGTCAGACGACATGCAGGGGGGGCAATGGCTGCCAACGGAATCTATAATAATTCGATACTAGGTCAACTGTACCATCGGACTTGTAAGAACATGTAAAATGTACCACACGAGGTTGTACCAGCTGTGTGCAGTCCTCCGGCACGGGTTAAGTGTCCTGCATAGATCTTCCCCTCTCTCCCAAAGAAGAGATGTTCGCTTCATAGCCTTCTCTTCCGAGATAAACCCTACAAAGGATCCTAATCGTGCTAGCCTTTCATGGACTCTTCTTGGATTTCCTTTCAGCTGCGCCCAGCACCTCTCTAGTTTCTCTACGAGATGGAGATGGCTCATTCTCTAGTTTTCCTACGAGATATAAGTCAGTTTCTATCGTACTTTGAAGTTCAGGAAGGAGTTATTAATTAAGACGAAGAAGAACTGGGTGGGGATATGCCTTTCCCATAACAATAGAAAGAATCAAAGCCAATATACACTATAACTATAGAGTTTTCGCCTACCTATGAAAAAGTGAGATGAGAGCTTTTAAATATAAGCATAAACGAATTCCTAGCCGAGCCCTATACTTACCTGCTTGTACGGTCAATGCCCTAGTAGACATCAACTTGTTCATAAACTCCAGCCTTATCTACTGCCTTTCGTTGCTTGACGGCAGATCGATCTAATCCTCGGCTCCACGAAGCGAAGGCCCTGTTCCCAGCTAAAAACAAACCTCTCTAGTCTAATAGCAACAAACAAAACGAAGACTGATCCCCAAAAGATTGAAGAAAGCCTGCAGATATCTAGGTTGGAAAGCGTACATTCCCTTTGTCAGAGGTTAGTGGAGGAGGTAATGGAGTAGGTGTTTCTGGTCGTGGCTTCGGTGGTACTGGTCGCGGGACGGGAGGTGCCATTTATAGAAAAGATTGGCTACAATAGCACTTTATGCACTTCACTTTTGGCTATTCTACATGGGCAACCCTGGGAAATGGGCTTCATTCAAGTCTTGGTCTTTTCGGATTCACTTATTTACGTGCATTTTCTTAAGGAAAGAGCCTATCTACCCAAACCTGATAGATGGATGGAATGAACCTAGCATAGCGAATTCTTGAAGTTGAATATAAGAAAGAAAGCCTACAAGTATAGAAAGAAGTGCTAGTATCAAATAAACATAAGTAGTTGAGTCAGCATAAGTAGTTTATTGCTTACGCCCTTTGCTTCTTCTTTTTCTCCTAGATCCTATATTGCTTCCCCCTTATAGTAATGATTTTCAGGTCAGTTTGAGTTACACACTAAGCTGCTTATTACAAAAGGGCAACTCGCTTACGATCCAACATGCCAAGCCTGGTAGCAGAAAAGGCATGCAACAAATACCTAGCTTGAAAACTAGAGTATAAAGTAGTTTAGTGAAAAGGAAAGTAGTTTAGAAATTGTTACAAGAATGAAAACAAAAACTATTAATAAACTGAATGCAACAAAGAATACAAAGCTAACACCCGAGGAAGGACCGCCGCTCCTTTCATATGCTAACTTTGCCAATGCCCTTCCTTATAAAATAGACGTAATAATCTATTAAATAACATTCTGGATAGATAGTCCATTCCTTTCTTCCAACGTTGAACTCTTGACTATGTTTGTTTGCTGGTGAAAAAAACTGTTTCTAAAAAGAATAAGGCCGGCAGAAATGCTAACTAAAGTCGTAGTGAAAGACCAGTTATGAAAGAGGAATTCAGTCAATCCTTCCAATCTAGTATCTATAAAAGAAAGTAAAGATGGGATGGGATTAGAAGCACTAATCAAAGGAGATTTATTTGCTGTCATCGAGCAGGGCTGAATAGATATCTGTTCTGTTGGCGAATCTCGGGCATCTTCACGGCTAAGATCAAAAGAAGTGATTTAATTAGTAAAAGAAATCGATCACTGCTTGGACTCCCCGAATGGGAGTTACTTTTCTTTTCTTCATGCAACCCCTGCAAAGTAAAGGTGAACCTACCTTACCCAATAAGGAGTACGGATTACCCGTGTACCGGGCCTAGATAATTTCTTTAATTCGCTACAGGTAAGGGTTAGCACAATACTCCCTAAGATTCAATCCCGCTTCCTTGTGCGGCTTCGTCGAGGAATTACCTCGTTAGCCCACGCGAACTAGCTATCAGCTATTAGATAGCAATAAGAACACCTTTCTTTCGTAAGAAGGGTTACCGAATGATTGGGAGGGGAAGTAAGCTTGGAGGGTTTTACCAGTGTGCGGCATTTAACAACATTTGTAAGTCGTTCCAGCTTTCCAAAAAACCCAGTCTCGCAGAGCACCAATTAACTCTTTTAGGCCAGTCTCAGGAGTTTATTTATTTGAGCCTCTGTCTCGGATAAGATTAGTGCGAGCCACATCCAAATACCTCGGTCAAATTATTCTGTTTATTATTATATTAGGCCGCAGGTGGTAGAATCCCTCTGTCTCACGAGCAAAACAGCCAAGTAAGCTAAGTTTGGATCTGATAAGGTTGGGTTAAAGCCAAAGTAAGGAATGAATGGAGAAGCACAGTCTGGCTCTATAAGTAAGGAAATATCTCTATCCGGTTATTTGTAGTGAAAATCAGTCTCGAGGGGAGCAAGCAAACTCCAAATTAATATGAATACGAACCTGGTTCAACAAGTCGAAAGTCATAGGAACTTAGAGATTCGGTTTCTTATGTAACTCGCTTGCTAGAAACAAGTCTTGGATGCCACAACTCCACATCCAGTCAGTAAGTCTGTAAGTAAGGTAACTTAAGAAAAGCGAGCCAGATAAGATTGTTAAGAATCAAAGCGAGTCCTGCAGATGATTCTGATTTTCTAGTAACTGGTCGTCTGTACTTAAATCGAATGAAACAAGCGAGCCCACTTCTTACTTCTTGCAGGTGTTTGGGAGGCGGCTAAGCTACAGAACTTGTAGTTCAAGTTTACGAGCCAGATTGGACGGAAGGAGTATAAGATTCAGATTTGGAGCTAACGAGCCTAGCAACAGCTTAGTTCTTTTGTAGGTAATCGATCGAATCCGCCTAGACCGGGGAAGATTTCTAAGAACGCAGGTCTAGCATTTTAAACAACATTTGCCAATGCACAAAGTATGGTAAGTAAGGTAGGCTTAGCTGACTGATGCTTACTAAATCGAAACTTTGACTTCTATATTCAACTCAGTCTTTCCCTTAAGATCTCTGCTGTTGGAGATAGCGTGGGCGGCCCCTCACTTTTATTCATAACTTTGATGGTACGAAGTGCCCAGTAAGCCTGGCTGGAAGAAAGGAATATTAATTACAACCACTTGTATGCAGCTTAGTCGGACTCAAAGGATATAAGGGAATTGGCGCTCGCTCGGATTCATTTTCCAGGTCCTACATGTTCTAGGACTATAGATGATCCAACATGCCTATAGTTTTCATTATTGTTTTATGCTTTAGCCTCCTTTTATAAGCACGCCCATGCGAGTCGATTTCAAGATGTCAACTTTGACTATCTTTCTCTTCTTACTTTACTTATCCCTTACATTACTTTACCTAGTAACTTTGAAATAGGCATATCTTGTCTACCTTCCATATACCCTAGCATTTCTACTAGTTGTTTTCTTGCATATATCCAACCTGAAATACCATTGCTTCTTGTAGGTTTTTACTTCTACTTTCTTGACTATAATTACCTATACTTGCCATCCCGTCTTTCTATTCCTTTTGAAAGTCAACTTGTGACTGACACAGCCTTCGAAGCTATGAAAAGACCTATTATGTATAGAGCTTGACATGCCAACTACTATAGCTATAGTAAGTACTTCTAGCTATTCCTACTTGTTTTTTTCCTACTTGACTAGTGCTGACTTACTTCTTTGCCTATGAAAATTCTTATTATTCTCCAAACTGTGGTATCTGAAATGACCCACTTTCCTGAGCAAAAGAAAGCTTACTACAGCACGGTCTTACGTCCAGGAATGGAACATTCCATCTCTTCTTGTCCACTGGTATAGAAAGAATATGCATTTTCTTGACCCACCGAATCCTAATCCTCATCTTCAAGGGTCCACCAGGGCTTCCAAAGCGAAACTATCCTCGGCAAAGAACCTAAGGAATTCCTCGAATCGATAGACTTTCGTACAACGGCAAACAGAGAGAGGGTTTTACGCTACTTCACAGTCAGAAGCAAGGGTGGAAGGTATAACTCTAGCCGGCAGGCAGGAGGGAACGAAGCTCTTTCCTGATCTTGGGCTAGAATCCCCGACGTTGGTAGATTTCGCAGTGGTGTAGCTTAGGATCTTAAAGGTAAGCAGCAGGGTTAATCCCTATCGAAGGAATGGGGCTTTTCTTCACTTCAGCACTTCCCCTCGCAGTGGATTCCACTAGGTTCTTAACCTCTTCCCAATTCTTAAACTAAAACCTGCGATGTCTAATCCAACTCGGCACCTAACCAGCTTGTCAGCATCGTAAGTTTGCCTCAACATTCCCCCTAGAAATAGAATAAGAATGTAAATCTACTTTCATTTATTTATTAGGGATGAGACTTTCTTATATATTTTTTTAATAAGTATGCTCTGGAGTAAAAGGATTCGAACCTTTGCATGCCGGTACCAAAAACCGATGCCTTACCACTTGGCTATACTCCAAACGGTCGGTTCCCGGGGAGAGGGGGAAGGGAGAAGCAGGGCTCGAAGAAAACGAGCCGTGCAAGGACGCGGGGATATAGCAAGTAAGCTGCAAGGTTTTCCCTTTAGGACCGGCTACAACAAGCTCGCGACTCTAATAGAAACAAAGGGTCAGCTCTCTGCTCTATTTGCTTGCAATGCGTTGCCTATCAAAGTCGGCGAACGCTTCCACCCCCTCTTGCCCTTGTTACGCAACACGCCAACAAAGAACCTTGGTTCCGTTGCGCCCTGTATTCCGAGGCGACCATTTCGCGCGGTTCGACCCATTTCCCGATCCGAAAAATCCGATAACGTACCTATATGAGTGGGATGGATGGTAAATCATTTGCAGTCTTTTTCGGCAGGACCTAGACACGGAGGTTCGGGAAGTAGCGCATGACAGCATTCACTGGTGAAAGGACTGGCAGCAGCGAGAGCATCATAGTTGACATGGTCGGAGCTACAGTCCCCATATCCGTCTCTACTCTTTCTGTAATTGACTCCCTCCCGCTCCCCCTTTTCCTTTGAAATGGTTGAGGGATATGAATCTGGATCCCGATCTTGTCTCACGGACTATCCCGTAGTGGTTCTGTGACCGTCAATTGGATCTATTTCTTTCACACGGTCAACTGGCATTGGTTTAACTAACTGGCTGGCTGCTATTGATTGATATCAGAGCCCGAGCCTTTGCCCCTTTTTGCATGGTCTACCTCCTATCGGCTACTGAAGCCCGAGTATCAAACTACTGAAAGCGGAGGTTCAAATACCTCGGTACCTGCTTGATGGTGCTGGCAGATCGACTACTTGGTCTGGGGGGTTTCGTATCAATCCATGGGGGCTTTAGTCATAGCCCCCGCCTCTGCTTTGTTCCCGCTCTAGGCTTAGACCATCCTTCGTCAGTGCTTCCTGCGCTTCTGATTATGGAGCTGTACGACCTTCCGGGTCAACGAATGAAATGAAACAACTGCCTCTCCCGTCCATCAAAAAGTGTTATTTCCTCCAGCTCCCGACTCCGCTTCTCCCTCCGATGCCGGTAGATTAATTCATTGACAAAACCCATTGATTCAAAGCAAGAAAACGGATGCGCGTGCTAACGCTTTCGCGCTAGTGCGCTCAATCCGTTGCTTGTTTGGAACAAGAGTTTTCATAAAATGGTTCTTTTATGCAATTATGAACGGGCAGGCCTCTTGTGGATTCCTCCAACTCCATGAATGAAGGGGGGAGTATGAGGAAGGCCGATTTTCTTTCTATATGAAGATGAAAAAAGGATCAGGGTCAAACATTTCTTACTTTTGTTGAGTATGACTGAATGAGGAAGAGCTCCTTATATGGTATCACTTTACCACCATCTGAAATGCGCGAAACTCCGATTGGTGGAAGCCAGTCCATGAAGATTCCCCCTTCTCTTACGTGAAATTCCCCTCTTTCGGTAAGCATCCAGTATCTCAGCAAATGAACATTTCTCTAAGCTTATCCTGTAGCTTATACGTCGTTTGAAAGCTGCTCCAAGGATCCAACGAATAGCTAAGGTTTGTTGACGATCCCTGGCTACAATCCCAGGAACATCATAAATAGTACCTGCGACTCCTACTTTGACCACTTCGCATATTGGCTTTATATTATCTACGGCGTCAACCATAAGTTTGATTACATCGCGTTCAGTTCGAGCTAGGCGGTGAAAAGTTTTATAAACAATAGCACGAACTCTCGTTCTTTTACCATCGATCATGCGAAAGTTTACCAATTTCTTGATCAATTCTTTTTGCTCACCATCAAAGTCCCCCATATAGCTGAGAATTTCCGAGCAATTGGAAATCGATGACGAGGCCGATAAATTGATATTACGCGATCGTTACTGTCCATCTTTTTAAGCTCTGCTCCCGAAAAGAGAAAGGAGACTGATCTTAACGTTGGCGTCGGTTTTTCCAACGAAACGAAGAAGTTTTTTTCTTTTTTTGAGAATGAGCACACTGTGAACTATCCTTTTTGAAGCGGATAGTTGATCGAACCAAAACCAAGACACTGTACACTAAAAAGACTATTCGACGCTTCAGCTTACCACCCCCCCCTCCCTCGAACTGAGCTATTCCGATGATAAATCACCAGGATGACATAAGACAGACACAAAACCTACGTACCCATTACTTAGAGGATCCGCCAAGCCCAAGCCTGAAAGCAAGGGTATGATGACCACTCTCTGAAAGCTTAAAACTGGCCCCGACGAGCACGGAGACTAGTTGAGGTCCGAACGCGCACTCTTCCTTCGTTTCTTAATACAGAATTTATTTGTAGGGAATCCGGCCGGCCCCTCCGATTGCAAGACAGACACGTCTGCAACATGGAATTCGTAAACCAAAAGTTTATACGGATGGCGCAGTACGGTATGGTCTGCTAACTAATTCTGGTGAACCCAATGATCTTTATGAGGCACTTGATGATAAAAATTGGAAGGGAGCAATGGATGAAGAGTATGGTGCTTTAATGCGTAATAACACATGGCACTTGGTTCCCGCAACTCAGGGACGCAATCTGATTGATTGCAAATGGGTTTATAAGATAAAAAGGAAGGCTGATGGTACTATTGATCGGTACAAGGCTCGTTTGGTTGCTAAAGGGTTTAAGCAACGTTATGGTATTGACTACGAAGAGACTTTCAGTCCTGTAGTCAAGGCGGCCACAATTAGACTAATATTGTCACTAGCAGTCTCTAATGGATGGTCTTTGCGACAGCTAGATGTTCAAAATGCTTTTCTTCATGGAGTTCTTGAAGAAGATGTTTATATGCGTCAGCCACCTGGTTATGAAGACAAGTCAAAGTTGGATTATGTGTGTAAATTAGATAAAGCACTCTATGGTCTCAAGCAGGCACCAAGAGCATGGTTTTCCAGACTAAGCATGAAATTGCAGAATCTTGGATTTCAACCGTCAAAAGCAGATGCTTCGCTCTTCTTTTACAAGAAAGGTACAATCTCCATATTTGTGTTGATATATGTTGATGACATCATTGTTGCTAGTTCTTGTGAAAAAGCAACTTCGGCATTACTTCAAGATTTGAAAGAAGAATTTGCCCTTAAGGATCTTGGTGCGTTGCACTATTTCTTGGGCATAGAAGTTAATAAAGTTCATGATGGAATTATCTTGACTCAAGAGAAGTATGCTACTGATCTGTTAAAACGTGTCGGCATGCATGGCTGCAAGGAGATCAATACACCGTTATCAACAACAGATAAATTATTGGCGAAAGAAGGTGAGCCTCTAGGTGCGGAGGACTCTACAAGGTATCGAAGTATTGTTGGTGCGTTACAGTACTTGACATTGACCAGACCGGATATAGCTTTTCCGGTAAATAAAGTTTGCCAATATCTACATGCTCCCACTTCATTGCACTGGACAGCAGTTAAGCGCATATTGAGATATCTCAAAGGATCCTTGGGACTTGGTCTTCGAATTTGCAAGTCAGATTCAACTCTAGTAAGTGCGTTCTCAGATGCTGATTGGGCAGGATGTCCAGATGATCGCAAGTCCACTGGAGGGTTTGCAGTATTCTTGGGAGCTAATCTGATTTCTTGGAATGCTTGGAAGCAGGCAACTGTTTCAAGATCAAGTACCGAAGCAGAATACAAAGCCTTGGCAAATGCTACTGCAGAAATTATTTCGGTTCAAACCTTACTCAAGGAACGCGGCATAGCTCAGCCGCGGGCTGCATGCTTGTGGTGTGACAATATTGGTGCGACCTCCTTATCAGCAAATCCAGTCTTCCATGCGCGAACTAAGCACATAGAAGTGGATTACCACTTTGTGCGTGAACGAGTGTCTCAAGGGTTGCTGGATATTCGGTTTGTTCCTTCAGGAGATCAAGTAGCAGATGGCTTCACCTGTAACCGACCTAGAAGGCAATATATACAAGGCGGCCTCCATTGTGGAGGTTAACACGCTTCATCAATAGGTTACACAAATTTACAGTGCTAACATGACTGCATCTCTACACGCCAGCATCTCCACTGTGCTCGGATCACTGATATGGTCATATCTTCGACACTCAGCAGTGACAAAGTTTCCTGTATTATCCCGTGCAACAATTCCTGCACCCGCAACTCCATCCTGCAAGTTCAGTGCTCCATCAGTGTTCAGTTTCATCCATCCCAAAGCAGGTCGAGCCCACTTCTGAACCACAGCCGATGGGTCCTCCTGAGCTGGAATCTCCAGAGATTTAATGAGCTCATCAACCAATTCAACAGACCTCAACGGCTGGTACTTGACATCGCCATGGTTGTAGCTGTTTCGGCTCCCCCAGATGGTCCACATTACAGAGACTGCAATTGCCGCCTCCCGTTTGCTCATGATATCTGCATCCAACACGTCCCGCGACCATGTAGCTGGGTTTAACCGTGGCATCTTGAGATCAAAAAGATCCTGAGCCGCACTCCAAAACAATTTTGCATGCTCACACTCGACTAATGCATGAAACTTTGTTTCATTGTCATTGCCACAGAGAGGACAATTACTTATTTCTTTCATATGGCTTCTGCGGAGTTCAGCAGCACAGGGTAGCAAATTTTTCACCACCCGCCACCAGAACACTCTTATCTTAGGCATTATCCGGAGTCTCCACAGTGCTTTCCAGGTAGCCTCGTCACCCGTGGACGATCCCGTAGCAGGTTCAGACAGGCCACAGCGCTGAATGAGTTCCCTGTACGCAGATCTCACCGTAAATATGCCCGTTCTGTCCCATGCCCAAGCCCAAAAATCATCTTGCTCTGTTCTCGGCCTTGGCATGTTCAGAATAGCAGCCGCATCCAACGGAAAGAAAATCCGCTGCACCTTCTCCACATCCCATTGGTTTGTATTCTGCAACATGAGATCGGCAACTAACTGAACTGGATCATCAGTCATTCTCCCTAACGGCTTCATTGTTCAGTAGTCCATCTATCCACTGATCATGCCATATTTCAGTGGTACGACCATCTCCGATCCTACGGATCAGTCCCATTCTCAGTACCTCTCTTCCTTTGATGATCCAAGTAGACGAGGCACCTCGAGGGCAATTAGCAGATAGAATATCTCCTCCTTTGCTGTATCTCCCCAGCAAAACACGTGCACAAAGACTATCGGGCCTGTCCAGCAATCGCCAAGCTTGTTTGGCCAGCATGGCATCGTTGAAACTCTCAAGATCCCGAAAACCAAGTCCTCCTTTTTCATTAAAGAAGCAAATAAATGACTTCAGGGGGTTGTGTGTTGATTTTCTTTTGAACACATACTTGAATTGCTCCTTGCTACCTAATAAGAGTTCAAAAGAAAGGAAGGCCCTATTCCGGTCAAAAGTACTCTTTACGCTCACGAGCAGTCCTATGAGGATCCCCCCTGGTTCTGACTATGATTCACTAGGGCGAAGATCTAATATAATCTGGTTCAAGTTTTCCTTTTCTATCGGGCCATAGATCACCTTCCTTTTTTCCATTTTGTTTAACTTGATCACGCAACATTTCTTTCTGCTTTGACCCAATTGATGACTTTGTCAAACTCCGTAGGTAGGGAGGAGTGGTCTTTCAGGATTGGTCCTTGTGTTTCACTACTGTACACGGATGGACCTCCTCTTTTTTATGCATCTTTTGATTTAGCTTTTTCGATACCTCATTCACTTCAAGGGCACCCCATTGCAACTAATGAATAATGAATTTGCTGTCTTCTATCTGGGCCGACACCGGGATTCACCACAACCCTTTGTTGTATTCTTGAAGTCAATCCATAGTCATGAGTTCTGATTAAAGAAAGCAAGCCATACATACATCAGTGGGCTGAGAAGCAAACAGTTCCCCCGCCACTCCATGCTATATTTCCTGCCTTGACCCTATCAAGCAAGAGAAGAGGGTTGGGGTGTGCTGTGATGGTCTTACCGATATAGAGCCCTTCCCTCATTGAAAAGAAAGATGCCCTCACCCGATAGTTCTTCTTGCTTTAGCTTGGATACCGGATAAGTTGATCTGATTCAAGATATCTTAGAACACAGCACATTCAGTGCATAGGCCGGCCATCATCTCTCTCCTGCATTTACTGCAAAAAAGTCTTTCAGTCATCGTCCCATCATAGATACATACTCCTCGCTTCATCCATCAATCTTTCTCTTTACTACTTACGATTACGAGTTTTTTGAGTATTGATAAAATATACTAAAGAATCGTCACCCTCTTTATTTCATAGGAAGGCCGAGGCCCTTTTCAGAACCTGCCCATGATAGCTGGATCCTGATGACCTAACCCGAAGCGTGACAAAGAAATGTCAATGCTATCGGTTTGTTTTTTCTCATGATTCGGTTTCTCTTGGATTTCGTGTTTCTTTTCCACACAGTTTGGTGGATCTCAAAGTTGGATAAGGAAAGGATTGGTTCGATTCTTTTCCCGAAAGAGGACTGGTTTTATCCTGATCTATGGATTTCGGCAGACTTCAGGTTTGTTCCTCTTCCCGGGCACTTTGTCATTCAAAGATATGGTAACCGAACACTGTTGTTAGAAAAACCTTGCGTCATCCTTCGGTAGAGCAAAGCAAGGACACAGGGCACAAAGCATTTCCCGACCACGGATAGGTACCATGTGTTACCATTCATTTGTCACTTATTTGATTCTAATAAGAGGAAGAGTGTTCGTTCGGGCTAACGAAAGATCTCAGAGGGACTCTTACCTCTACAAGAGCTTTTACACAAGTTATTGACATATAGGAATTCGACTACCTCATCACTGTGTGAAGGAAAAGGTTCAGGAAGCTTGTGATGCTCGGGATGGACTGACTCCATATGCGCGAAAGAACTGAGATCTTCAACGAAAGCCCCCCAATTTCATCGACCCTTACTTAATGACTGGTGATGGCGATTTATGCTTTTATTGCCTCCCAGACTTATCATTCTTACTTAAGCTTAAGATCGGGACAGAATAGTTGGGCACTGGCATTCTCACAGGCTATTGTAAGAGGAGAGAATCGCACCTTTGATAAAAACAGTCTTTAAAAGTTAAAATACCCTCCTATGATTGGCTTTACCTTTTAGAAAGAATCCTCCTAGGGTTGCCGAATCTGTATAAAACTAGTGTGCAGGAAAAGCATATAAAGCCTTGGTTTCCCGTAGTGAGACTGCTTCCGTTGGAGAAATAAACCCTTGCCACTAGTATAACAAGGTGTCCTTGTTCGGATGGCGGGTCGATAGGGCCCATAATGTCTGTGTCCCACATCTCAAACAGGATGCTGGGTTAAGTAAGAGGATTTTCATTTTGGTGGATGAAGTAACCACTGGTACAAGTTCATTTTATTGGCACATTCAATGCAGTCCTACCTCATTCTATTTAATTACTGTTTCAACTTAGGTCCTTTACTGGTGAGCTCCACATACATATACCGTAGTGGACTTAATCCCAGATATGTTTTGCTTCGCACAATAAGAAACTTCGCAACCAGTTAGACCTCTATAGAGTGTGGCATTAGCTAACACAAATCAAAGAGCTATTCATAGCGTGAGTTGTTCCTAAATAATCTTCACTGCATCATCATGGATGTAACTACTCTTTACTTATTTAACCCACCACTAAACGAAAAGCTAGCAACAAAGCGGAGTCCCAGGGTCTAGCCCTTCTGAAGAGTAAGCCACTCTGTAAAGAACCCCCATACTCTAAATGAACTTGGTTAGGGCTTTGAACTGTAAGGGCAGAGTGATTTTTCCAGCTCTGTGGATAATTTGAATGCTGAAAGGTTGCGAATAATGTGTCTTCTGTTAGATATTGCCATTAGTATTGCCAAAAGTACTCTTTCATATACTGACAGTCCACCCCTAATGCCTTACTTAAGTAAGCACTATCTTTTCCGGAGTAAACACAGCGCCAACTTATGAATAAGTAAAGTCAAATAGTCAAGTATTTTCTAGTTGGTAAATTTATATAATGAAAAGCTCTAAATATTTAAAATTCGACCAACTTTTCTCTAACAAGGAGCTCCGGCAAAGATGCTTCGATACTAGGAAGGCACAAGGTCTCGTCCCCTTCACCCGCACACCGGAGCAGTCTCCTTTCGTTCATGAGATAAGATGAATCGCTAAGAGTGAGCTTCTGCACAGTAGAGGATCTGAACTCATAAGGCTCGCAGAGGACTCAATGAAGAGTGCTCTAAAAGAAACCTCCTCGCATCTAAGTTTTATAAAACTAGTGGGTGTCAAAATCCCAAATTGACAGATCTCTATCATCATGTACATGAAACATAAAAAACTTTAAAAAAAAACTACAACCCGAAAAAACAACCACCTGTCAATTGAACCATAGGCAGACCTCTTGAGCTACCCACAGCAAGTCCGGTGGCATTGTAGCCCACACTCGCCCATCCCTATGCTTAAACAACCCCCAAAAGACCCCTATGAAAGCTGAAATCAACAGCTTGAGTCTTCTTGGCAGGTGCCTCTTGGCAGCCAAACTAGCTCTATTTAAATTGTAGGTCGCATGAGCCACCATAATGAGCATTTAGACTTGACCAAACCGCGACAGCATACGGACATTAGAAGCTCTGAAATAAAGCAGACTCAACTGGACAGTACCTGCACATGACATACGGCTTAGAGCAGTGCAGTTGCCTTCTTTCTTTGTTCACCTACATTTTCTTGTTCTTTATTGAATTGGATTTGACTGAGGACAAGACGCGCTGCTAGTGCTAGTTTCAGTAAGCCTGTCTCTTCTAGAGGAAAGCAAAGCTGGTAAGAAGAGCTCCTATTTTCATACTCTAAGCTTGGATAATCCGCATCAAGAAGATTCGAACCCCTGCTAGCACTGCGTAAGACAACCAGTCAATCCGGAGTTTAGTAGAACGCGCTGTCTCTTTTGGCTTTCAATTCACCCTCTGCCTAGCCTCAGCCTAGAAAAGGATAAGGAAGCTCAGCCCTTTTCGGAAAGGCAAGAAAGTGAAAGCACTTCGGTCTTTCAAGAAAAGAAGGCATTCTAGTTTTTGGTGTCTTTGAGAGGCTTTATTCTTTGAAGTGCCTAAAGTCAATAAAAGTGAAAGAAGTTTGAGGGTCGAGCAAAGTCGTCTTCAACGCTCTCGAAATGACATAGATAGAGACGGAATGGAATCCACCACATAGTAACGAGGCCGATACTGTAGTAGTCGCTCCCTGCTATGATCCCTCCTGCCGAGAAGGGTGGAAGGACAGGGGAGCACGCCGACGTCAAGATCAATAGGAAGAAAAGGGAGTCTTTTTTTTCCTATTCCTATTTATTAGAAGGAAATCTATGATTTCATAATATAGGGGGGGAGTCTTTTTCTGTCTTGAGGGTTTTATTTTAAATCCAAATCGAAATGCCTCAACTTGATAAATTGACTTATTTCTCACAATTCTTCTGGTTATGCCTTTTCCTCTTTAGTTTTTATATTCTCTTATTAAATAATAATAATGGAATACTTGGAATTAGCAGAATTCTCAAACTACGGAACCAACTGCTTTCGCACCGGGGGAACAAGATCCGTTTCAAGGACCCTAAGAATTTGGAAGATATCTCGAGAAAAGGTTTTAGCACCGGTCTCTCATATATGTACTCCAGTTTATCCGAAGTATCCCAATGGTGTAAGACCGTCGACTATTTGGGAAAAAGGAGGAAAATCACTCTGATCTCAGATTTCGGAGAAATAAGTGGCTCACGAGGAATGGAGAGACAGATTCTCTATTTGATCTCGAAGTCCTCATATAACACTTCTTCCAGTCGGATCACTTGTTGGAAAAAAATAATGCTCACACATGTTCCACACGGGCAAGGAAGCATAATCTAATGAAAGCCGTCTGAGATTCTTTCTATAGGAACCCTGAAGAGAAAGGACCCTCAAACAAAAGGTTCCTGAATAAAGAAGGATGTAAGGAAGCTGAAGCGGAAATGCAATTCTCGGGTGAGGGAAGTGGAAGGTTGACGTGAGGTGGACGGCCCTCCTGGTCTTCACCTAATTGTGGAAGAGGGTCTCTCGCGCCTTTCTTCAGCTTGCTTCTTCCTGTTCGTCCATTCGGGACGGGGCAGGCAGCCCACATACATGAAGAGAAAAAGAGGGGGGTTCCTTGTCTGTCGGTCGAAGAAGGCAACAAACAAGTGGAAGCAACCGATGCTTTGGACTCCTTGATGCCAGTCTGTGCTTGCTGTCATGCTGGCAAAAGCGGGGGTTTCGGCCGGTTTTACCTACTATTGGATTTGAACCAATGACTCTCGCCGTATGAAAGCGATACTCTAACCGCTGAGTCAAGTAGGTCAAGCTGAGTCAAGTCAGAGAAAATAGAAAAAAAGAGAAAGCCAACCAAAGCGCAACCAGAGTTCTCCGCGGGGTGGAGCGCTAAGAAAGAGAAAGCGTTATCGCTATACGAAATGAAGCAGCGGCTAGCACGCTAAGATAAACCACTTGGTTTAGGCCCCTGCTTAGTGGCGTGTGATTTCAACACTATTCAAGAGGTATATGACAAAAATGGTGGGAGAGACCTCTATGTTCCTCAGCTTAAATCATTCTATGATTGTTTACAATTCTTTCATCTATTTGACATGAGGGCTAGAGGGTGGTCTTGGAGCAAGAAAAGTGTTGAGTCCAGGCGCATTATGGTACGACTGAGACTGAGTTGGGCAGGAGCAAGCGGGTTGGATTGGCCTGACTCTTCAAGACCAAAGATACTCGGCTTCCTCTTCATCAAGTCACGAAATTCGACCCTTAGTTAGCTGCACCAAAACTAGAGCAGGCCCAAGACAAGCAAGAACAGTCAGTCAGCACCGATCAGGCAGGAAGCAGACAGTAAGCTAAGAATACTGGAAGAAGGTGGTCGCTCAGCCAAAGCCCTAGTTCAACCAGAACAGTGGGGAAAGCGGTAGAGGCTGCTCCGTAGCTTTGGTCGTCGCACTCTAATCCGCTTTAGAAGAAGCAGCTATTCTATTGGACTGCTTGGCTATAAAGCCTATAAGTAAGAACTCTGGGGAAGGAATCCGCAGATGAAGCAGAAGCAGGCAAAAGGCGAGCGCACAGCGAGGAATTTTCCATACTAGATCGACTCAACATTACCGAATCTACTCTGAGACTCTCTTCTCTTCATGGTTGGCTGTCAAAAAAGAGTCTCTTTAGTCCCCAACTCTATGGATTTTACTTTTTGGCTCAACACCCTGCTCTCGACGTTTGCTCGGGACGGGAGGCTATGAAATAGTTGAAAGCAGATGCAACATTAAAGAAAGTAAATCCAGTAGCCTTAAGTCGTACCGAACACTATGTCCTAATAGTAAGGGATTTCTTTCAACCCGGAGAAAACGTTGCCCGAAGGAAGGGACTAAACCCATCTGTTCAAGTAGTAGCCAAGTAGTACCGAAGGAGTATCTCCGAGTTAAGGAGTACCGAAGGGAAGGCAGAAAAACCAAGTGAAAGAAAGAGATCGCAATGGTCTAAGATATAGTCAGTGAACAATAACTCAGATCTGATGTCGGATCGAAACATAAATGCAAAAAGACAACACAAACGTAAAAGATCGAACTCTAATTTAGTTACTGAGTGAGATGTTTTGCTACCTACAAAAGGTTGGTTCTGTTGATATCCTTGAGGAGCATGTGTCATTATCTGCACCGGCAAATGATGACAGTGATGAGGTAGAAGATGTGTATGGTGAGTCGATACTAAAGCAATCCCGGAATTTTTCATTGGATGGCAGTAAAGAGTCTCCTTCGTTACCTACGTGGTACGATGAATCTCGCCTTATGCTACCAAGGTGGTAGTTTTCATTTAGTTGGATACAGCGATGCCGAGGGATCTGCTGATAAAGATGGACGAAAAAAGGCAAGGGTATATGTTTATCCTTGAAGGAGGCTCAATATCTTGGTGCAGTAAGAAAGAAGATTGTTTCTCTTTGTCTACCATGAAATCAGAATATATAGCATGCACGGCTGCAGTTCAAGAAGCAATATGGCTGAGAAATTATCTTCTCTGTCTTGATGTGACTAAGCATGCATATGAGACAACCGTGATCTACTGTGATAACACGGCTGCCATTCTTTTCTTCTCGACAAATATCATACCATGGGCTGTACAAAGAACTGACCATGATCTCTTGCTAGGGGAAGGTATGTATCGGGACAAGATGGTTGGTGAGGTGGGCGCAAACACTTTTCATTCCAATCCCTATCGTTGTGGTTGGACCAGACTACATGCCAAGACCCTTTATTCCAACATTTTCTCGCTGACAGCTCCTTCGACTTATTTTTCTATTCAATTGTTGCTTTCACAATCAATCACTAACCGCATTCTTGCAATTCATGTGCGGTTGGCATCTATTTTAGCTTTTTAAAGAGTTGACTCGTCGGGCATGCTTGGCCTTCTTGTCGCCTTCCTTTGTTCCTCTTCCTTCTGCGCAGATACTTTTGATCCACTCCTTTCCTATACCGCGCCCTCTGCCTATTACGGTCGATACCCAGAAAGTAGTTTCCTTGGGAGAAGAGGCAGTTCACAAACCAGTACTAAATAAGGAAAAATGTGCTAATCTCAAAGTGACAATTCAAGCAGTTTACCTCGGCTGTTATGGCATATCCCCTCAGGATATCACATATATCACTGTTCGAAATATCAGAGTTGTGCACGCAGAGATCCTCGCGTTTAGTAGGCTTTATCTTGCCTAACAACCAACTGCCAAACAGTTGTTTCATGAAAAACGGAACATTATCATGGCAAAGCAACGTGAATTCAGAATAACCATCGTCGCATTAATCAGAATCTTCAAAAGCAAGCTCAAAGTGATGCCCTGGCACAACGAGCTGAACTTGGTCAAAAGGACTAGATCCATAACATAAAAAGGCATCGCTTCTCCGTCAGGTCAAATATCACGAACAGCACCTGCAAACATCAATCAAGAATTCATCTACACTAATCAACAATTCATCTATATGTTCGTTGATACTCTAACAGTATTGATACCATGAAGCTCACTGTCGAAACCAAGATCGAATGTTGTTGGCTGACTAGCAACGGGGTTATCCAACTTCACTGCCTCATCTATTTCTGCGTATGAAATGCATATTGCAGAAAATCCAATATTCGCCGGTGATTAATAAAATAACAATAATAATGATGCTGACCTGCAAATATCGAATCCAACTCATCTACAAATGAGTCTTTGATGGGCTTTGAATTTGGATATATCCAGCGGGCCTTCTTGCATGGACTTGGGCTTGCTTACTGGCTTCGCTGAGGATGGGATTCCCTACCCGATGAGTCTGGCTAGGCTATTAGGCACCTTTGGTCTAGGCTTTACGGGGCTAATGGGTTAGCCAGGGGTTCGCTGGTATGTCGTTGCTTAACCTACCTTGTACATTGTAGTGGAGCGCAAAGGATGACATGTGCAGAGCGACGAAGGTCTGGTCCACCTAACCTAAAAGGACAAGTCTTGCGGGCAAGTCGGTTGTCGCGCAGGGATCCAGGATAAGAGGGATCTTGGAGTCATTTGTAGACTGGACGTGTTGTTCAGTTGAGTAGACTGTGCATATGGGAGTGGATCCTAGATGATATGCTCAGTCGAGAGGGCCTTATACTTGGATGCTATCTGAGTGTGGGGATTTGTAGTCTGGAAACCTGGTCGATAGACAAGGGTGCTTGTTGAAGGCAAGGGAACTCTAAGATGAGATAGGATACCTATATATGACAGTGGTTTAAGTGATGGGTGATAGACCATGCACTTGCCTTGGATAGTGAGGAGGCATTTCGTCATACAATGTATGGGAGACATTGTTGATCGTGTTCTCGAGGACTATGAAGACCAAGGAGTCATGAGTAGTGATCCTGTACTGGTTTAGTAGGGAAGCCTTGTGTTAAGGCACCGTTAAGAAAGGGGTCGTCCCAAACTTGTGGAGTGCGATGGGGGACTTGGATATAGATTGTGTGCCGAGTGAGGAGCTTTGCGGAGCGTACTCCGGTAGACATATTTGATTCAACCGAGTCCTCAATCATTGTAGTGGGAATACCCGGTATGAGTAGTAAGCACTTAGAGGGTATTTCCTCTATTGTCGCTTCGTGGGTCTTTCGAGATGCGAAGAATAGCAGAGAGAAAAGGTTGCCCCACTTGAATAAAAAGCATTCCCTATTTCTTTCGCTCTCGGCGTAGACGGTTAGGATTTATTAAAAAAAACTCTTGGCCCGTCAACTCTTGCCCGGAAGAATATCAAAGATAGAGCCCGTGCCCCTTCTGTTCTCTTACATTGTTTCGTTGCTCCGAATAGAATTGATTTTACTCCCGAATTGCATTGTTTCAGAGTTAATTACTTTCATTTCCCCCAACTATTTTACTATCCCGAGATAAGTTCTAGAATTGCCTGCCAGCGAGGGAGAATGACTTGATCCACTAGCATTTCGGCATGGAATTTATAGATTCCCCAGGTACTTTTTCTTTTGAGGAGAAAACAACACGAATTACTAGATTTGTCTAACTCTTCTCCCCCAGAGACTTTGGTTTCGGAATATATTGACTTCTAAAGAGGATTGCGCCGGGATTCATTGACGAATATATATTTACTTTTGCATATTCTCAGAAGAGGAGGCGGGCGGCTCGCTACATTCTGTAGTTCGTTCACTCCTTTCTATGTTTCTGAGACCCGGAAACCAGTCAAGTAAGTAGGGATTTCTTTCTCTCTTTTTCTCTTCCTCCGGTCAGAAAAAAAAGATTTATAGGACCGGATGCATAACAAGAAAAGAAAGAATAGTAGTGGTGCCTGCGCGCAAACAATCTTAGAACTGAGCTCTTGTAAAGGTGGGCGTTCCTACGCTCAAAGCCCATATCTCAGATGCATGCCCATTGGAATAGCCCATCACCAGGATTAAATTATCCATTTAGCGCAGTTCCCCTTTCCTCTCTTCTTATATCAACTTCACATCCTAAACACCAAAAGGAAGGGAGAAGCGAACTCGACCCGGTGGTTTTTTATTTTTATTGACGCGATTTTCAATGAAAGCTGAGATGGGGTAAGTGTGAAGAGTCAACTATTGCCCTACTTTTCTTATTTCTTAGAAGAATTCGCCCAGTATACTCCTATAATTTGGATTATCGCTCTACTGAATCGAAAGAATGACTCTCGGGTTTGGAACAGATAAGTTCTGTACGGATAACAAAGAATAGAAATTGGAGAGCAGGTGCCCTTCCCTGGTTGTTACCTTCCCAGCCCCAAAGGAAAAGCCCTGATCATTTGAAAAAAAAGATGCGTCAATCACGCATCCTAATTGGTGAGCTTATGCCCGCCCTAGTTCCTTCCCCGCTCTTAGTTTGCTTTACTGGAACTATTTTCGCGAGGAAAAAGAGGGTTTCAATGAATCCGAGGAAAAAAAGCACATTATGGCCATGACCAGCTAAAGATCACTGGCCATCTCACGACGTGGACTCGAACCACAATTTCTCCTTTTAGTAGATCGTGATTTGGTCTGTCGTCCTCCTCATTATAGTCCTCCTAGAATCCAAGGCATTTCGTCGGAATACATCCTGTCTTTGAACCTTTGTAGTCCTATGCATAGTCAGTACTATAGCTCCAATCATAGCTACTAATAAAATCAGACTAGAAACCAAAAACCAGACGGAATAGTAGGTATAAAGTAAATTGCCCAATGTTTCCAAATTAGTCCAACTTCGTACCTTTCCGGCATAAACCGTATATCTCAGAGAGGTCGTATTTCTGTGGGTTGGTAGTAATGGAATGGTTTCATTATCTAAAATGAAGAACATTTCCCACCAAAAGATCAGTCCAATAATACCACTCACTGGTAAATAGCGCAATACTTCTTCGTGAATCTCCGCTATTTGAATATTGAACATCATAACCACGAATAGGAATGAAACGGCAATAGCTCCTATATGAACTACTGGGGAGATCATAGCGGAGAAGTCGAGACCTAACAAAATAAGTAAACCAGCTGTGTCGCAAAAGACTAGGATGGGAAACAAAACGGAATGTACCGGATTTTTAGCACGTACAACCATCAAACCAGAGACCAAAGCAGGGCTCGACAAAACTGAAAGTATCATGGTACGTCGTCCTCCCTTGAAATGGAACTTGAATGCTGGAGCAAGAAGACGCATTCAAGTCGATCTATTACGACCAGCGCGGTTGTTCGTATTTCATTTTCTTCTTCCAAGCCGACGCTCTTCTTATAAAAGAAGAAAGCACTCACTGAATTACTTACTGAATCTCGTCCTACTTTTTGACCCATTTATTTTTCCTTTCTAGGTTGGTGGGCGCTTTCACCATTCAGCCATGGATGCTTTAGCGAGTGAACTAGGTTTTTATTTGAGAGCGAACTAGGTTTTTAGTGGTATTCCTTCTCGAGCTTCTATTTCTTCCGTTAAGGGAGATTCGGGAAAAGATGGAATAGGAAGACGTGTTTCCAGAACGAACAAGATACGGGTAGAGAAGGGGAAGTTAGCAAAGTTAGACAAGATTGGAATGGGCATAGGAACATGTATTGATGTACCAGATCGGCTAATACTCCCAGGTTGATGCGATGTATTCCACCAGTTGACTGGAGACTTTATTATTGGTATATCGATCGGTCCAGCACGGATTGAAATAGGAGCCGGTTCGACAGGAAGCTTTTGAAAACGCAGTGCACCCAGGTAAATAAGAAACAAGATGAATACAGAAGTTAAACGAGCATCCCACACCCGAAAGGTACCCCACATAGGCCTTCCCCGAAATCCCCCAGTCACTAACGTAAACAAAGTAGAAAAAGCACCAATTTCTGTACCGGTTCCGGAAGAGCGAAGAAAAAGGGGATGTTTTGTTAATGGGAACAAGGAACTGTTTATAGCTGTCGCGATATAAATAACTATACTCATCCGAGCCGCAGGAACATGTACATACGAAATACGAGAATTTCCACCTTGTTGAAGATCTGGTGGTGCTACCCGAAGACTTAAATGAATAGCCATCGCTGTTAAGAACAACCGAGATCCAATGAGAATTTGCGCGTAGCTTTTTGTCTTTGACATAAAAAAATAAGGTTGTAATAACGAAACTGACATTTTTTTTCCTTGCCTTGCAAGTGGAACAAGAAAGACTATATAGTGATTTTGATTCTATAAACAATCAAAGGATTTCGCATGCTTTCCATGGAATGACGGAATTCCCCTTGCTTAGTTTTCGCTCCGCTCGTGCGCGGCACTCCTTGCTTGCGGGGCGGCATATCGGAAAAAGAAGGATTGACTTTCTATACGGGCCCGTCCCCTAACTAACGATTATGCTGCTCTCGCCTTTTTTTAATCTTTTAGCTTTGGATCATCGCTAAGTCCCATTAATTGATCATAACGATATCGTGGAAATGCTGCACGGACCCATATATATAGAAAATAAACTCGAAGTAGTAAAAAAACTACAGTTACCGCCATAGACAATGATTCATTTGTGAATGCTAAATAATAGTTGCCCATAAGAAGATCCATTATTGGGTGAATGGAGAATGGATCCAAGGGGCTCGCCAAATCAGTTACTGGTCCTAAAGAATTTGTGCTTTCCGCATCTGATAAATAATTTGGGCTCTCATAGGTCACAGCATCAGCCAATAAATCCTGTGTCAACGGCTCAGGTTGGTTTACCGATGAGCCCGACGAGGAGAGCCTTTCACTCCCCGCTGGGCCTGGGCTCCCTGCGTCATTCCCATTGGCTGGGGCAGGTCCATCTCCCTCTTTCTCTAAAAGCTCTACAGCGCGAATAAGCCCTATGTATGGGCTCTGCGCTACTGTATCCAGATTTTTACTTGCGAAAAAATCCTCTATTTCCTGCTCTATACTTTTATCAAACCGGAGTCCCATAGCAAATACATATTTTTATGCTCCCTCTACTTCAATGAAAGCTCCTCCTACTACTCCCCCTTATCCTTCTCACTCGTCGTTTCGTTGGTCTTTTATATACCCATTTTCATTCCATTTGGACCCCTGGCAAATTCGAACTTTCGTTGAAATTGTCTCTATTCATATGTATGAAATACATATATGAAATACGTATGTGGAGTTCCCGAGAATTTCATGTGATTTAGTAAACAGAATATAGATTCCATAATTGCTAGATCGATCTGTAGGGATTGATGAAGAGTGAGCTGATAATGGAATTTTTCTTCGATAAACAGGAAACTTAAGATTAAGATGCTCCGGAATGGAAATGAGGGAATGTCCACAATACCCGGATTTAGTCAGATCCAATTCGAGGGATTTTGTAGGTTCATTAATCAAGGCTTGGCAGAAGAACTTGAGAAGTTTCCAACAATTAAAGATCCAGATCACGGAATGGATACGAAATCTAGAGGCGGCAGGTAAACTAGGGAAACAGAAACTATTGTTTTTGGTGAATTATCAGTGTGCAGATGAATTTCATCCACTGCTATTGAAGAAGCTTTTAGAGGGATATCTTGTCTTGTCGGACTAAGAGCTCTTATCTCTTTCTTTTCCCACGGTAACTAGAGATTGAATAATAGAAGCCTGATTCAATAATAGAAGCCAGATTCAATATCATAAGAAAATAGAGATTGTAGCGTAGAGTCAGGCTATCCCATGTTTGCAATAACAGCTTTGGGATCTTTCCTGTTAATGATGAATAGCTTGCCTCAACAGAGAATCAGAATTCTTTTTATTCGGTATAACAACCTTAAAAACGAATCGATCTAGATGCCCCGCTCTTGCCATCTTTGATGGAATTGAATCATCAACTGACTTACTTGAGGAATAAAAAAATCTGCAGCTTTCGATTCTTGTCTATCGGATTCTATTGAGAAGAAGGGACAACCATCCATCCTCCCCGAAACTAGTTTAGTGCCTGAACGAGATTGGTGGCACTTATGACGAGAAAACAAACTCTTTCTTCTGTTCAAAAGCTAGTAGTGCCGTAGTGCCAATCTACTCCGAAGAACAAGCTTCTTTGCAAAACTACTTTCTTCTACGGAGCTACCTCCGTCTCACTCTTGTACCGAATGCTACCTGGCATAACATCCTTACTTAAATATCTTCCGCTCTCCAGACTTCAACAGTGCCATCTTCCAGTAGGAAGAGAATCTTTTCATCCTCCCACCCAACCAAGTAGGCTTCTTTTCTATAAGAAATGCTGTCGATATTTCCTGCTAAATCCTGCTTATCCAATAAGTTTCGGATATCTATATCCTGGAGTAAGAAGGATTCACCTTCTTTTTAGTGGTGTTCCTTTATAAAATTTTTTAACGTTAGGGCCCCCAATGAATGTTTTCACTAACACTTGTGATAAACTCAT